AATCCCTCTCTCTTCCCTCCATCAGAGGGGGATTATGTTTCTTTATTTAATATTAATATTTATTGCGGAGCCAATATGTTTATAGGGCGTCTTGAAGGATTAGATCTAGCAAATCTAATTATGGATATGATCATTTAGAGCGTTTAACACTGAAACTGGAATAATGTTGGTGGTAGGCCCATGTATTGTTATAATCTTAATGGAGGCATATTCTTTATTTAATAGTTGATATTTTGCATATTGCTAGTCTATTTCATAATCTTTAATAGAATAAATTTAATTATCACTGCCTGATATTTTTATTTTTTAGTCTTTAGCATCAACCCAAGATGCTTATTAGCTTATATTAATTATTCATGAGATGGTCTTTAAACCTAACTTTATAAGCAGAGTAAACCTTTGGTTAATTTTACTTAAATAATTGTTGCCCTAAATAGTGTTATTTAATTATAGAATAGTCTCTTGTCCTCTTTACTTGTTCCTGAGCACTCGTGACTAAAGTTATTTTTAGTAATAATAATTTTATTTATTCCCTTAATCGTGGGAGGTGTTTGGTTTAAAGGCTATGCTCTCATTTAATGGATCTAGCAAATTTAATTATAGATATGATCATTTTGAGCGTTTAACGCTGAAACTGGAATAATGTTGGTGGTAGGCCCATTAATTGTCATGTTCTTTATGGTGGCATATTCTTTATTTAATAGTTGATATTTTGTATATTGATAGTCTGTTTTATAATCTTTAATAGAATAAATTTAATTACCACTGCCTGATATTTTTTATAAGCAGAGTAAACCTTTGGTTAATTTTACTTAAATAATTGTTGCCCTAAATAGTGTTATTTAATTATAGAATAGTCTCTCGTCCTCTTTACTTTTTCCTGAGCACTCGTGCCTAAAGTTATTTTTAGTAATAATAATTTTATTTATTCCCTTAATCGTGGGAGGTGTTTGGTTTAAAGACTATGCTCTCATTTAATGGATCTAGCAAATTTAATTATAGGTATGATCATTTTGAGCGTCTAACGCTGAAACTGGGAAAGTGTCGGTAGTAGGCCCATTAATTGTCATATTCTTTATGGTGGCATATTCTTTATTTAATAGTTGATATTTTGCATATTGATAGTCTGTTTTACAATCTTTAATAGAATAAATTTAATTACCACTGCCTGATATTTTTATTTTTTAGTATTTATCATCAATCCAAAATATCTTTTTATTAATATTGGTTATTCATGAGATGGTCTTTAAACCTAACTTTATAAGCAGAGTAAACCTTTGGTTAATTTTACTTAAATAATTGTTGCCCTAAATAGTGTTATTTAATTATAGAATAGTCTCTCGTCCTGTTTGGTTTAAAGACTAATTGTTAAAAATAACATAGATTTTATTTTTTTTATTTACGTACCCTTAAATAAGATAGGTTTTTTTTTTTGCAAAAATTTAGTTGAGAGAGAGATAGAATGGCTCCGGAGATTCGTTGTGCACGATAAAATTAATAAAATTAAGTCTTTTTTTAAATAAGATTTAAAGCATATTGATAATTTTAATATTTTTAAAAATTTACTACTAGTAAAGATTTAAAAATTCCAAATTTGTTATATCATCAAAGTGATTAAAGTGAAAAATTAATTGTTTTTGAGGGTTAACAGACCGGGCTCGTCCGGGGGGGGAATAGAGACTATTTAGAGGTCAGGGGTAATCATCTATGGGGATTCATGGAGGGGACCGGGCTAGGGTGGATAGGGATACAGGATTATACGCATAATATGGGACTATTTAACTATGGGGGGATAACACTATGGGGATAGAGTGGCTGAAGGGAGCAAAGCATGGACAGGGTACAGATAAATAAATATATGGGGGAATAGTGAGGCATTTAAAGTGACACGGGTAAGGAACCAGACAACCAGGGATGGGACTAGTAAGGAACTATGTAAGGGACACGATATGTAGGGGATAAGGTATATGTGACAGACTATGTAAGGGACACTATATGTAACTGAGGTAGAGTATGGTATGGACAGCATGAAAATAATTTATAGCTGGGGCCGGGGTTGATAACGGGATTGGTAGGGTAACTAGGTAGGAGGGGGGAGTGGACGGATTGGCTCCGTATATTTATTTGTTAAAAACGAAATTTAAAGATTGATTCTGTCTTATTTTGATTTTTAGTTAAAAATAAATATTATATATAAGTTTTTGCGAGATTTTATTTTGTCTAAAGGGCATTTATATTATTTTATTTGTAGTTTTTAATTTTATATTTTGCATTTTTGTAGAATTAGTTATTTTTTTTAGAGCTGTATAAATTTGTGCCAGCATACGCGGTTACACAATTAGTTCAAATTAATTAATTTTCGGTTTTCATTTATTTTAATTTTTGGGATTTAATATTTTTTATAAGGTGAAATTTTTAATTTATTATATTTTCTTGGTTTAGTATTATGTTAAATTTAGAATTTAAACTAGGATTAGATACCCTATTATTCTACATGTAAATTTTTAACTTTATTATTAATAGTTATGATCTTTAAACTAAAAGAATTTGGCGGTAACTTAGTCTTTTCAGAGGAACCTGTTTTTTAATCGATAATCCACGAGGTATATTACTTTAATTTTTGTTTGTATATCTCTGTCATTGAATGTTTTATTAGAATATTTTCTTTAATTATTAAAATTTAGTTAATGTCAGGTCAAGGTGCAGCTATATTAAAGGTTAAATGGGTTACATTTAATGTTATTTATTGGAATTTTATTATGAATTATTTATTTATGAAATTGGATTTGAAAGTAATTAATATTATTTTATATTAATGATTAAAGCTCTATGTTATGTACACATCGCCCGTCACTCTCATTATTCAGGTGAGATAAGTCGTAACAAAGTAATTTTACCGGAAGGTGAGGTTGGATTTAATCAAGTTAAATTCTAGGAATGTTATTATTTACGATAATGATTAAGTTTGTGCAATTCAGCTTAACTTGATTAATTTTAATATCGCTATTGAATTTTATTTTATTATTTTTTTTATAAAAATATTTTATTTATTAGTATATTTTATAGAAATTTTACTTTTAGCTATAGTTTATTTTACTGTAAAGGTTATTTTTTTTTTATTATAAGCATACTTTTTTTGTAGTACCTTTTGTATCAGGGTTTATTTAATTTACATTAATTATTTTAATTTTCCCGAAATTAAAAGAGATATATAATAATGTTGGTTTATGTTTTATAATAATCAATAATTTTTATATAGAGGTTATATACTATTCAATTTTAAATATCTGGTTTTTTAATAAATTAATTCAATTAAGGATATAGTTAGTTATTTTATAATTTAATTTTATTTAATTACTATATCTAAAACTTTAGGGGATAAGCTCTTGTGTTTGTTTATAATCAAATTTTATTAAAATATCTGTAGGTTTAGCAACATCCATCATTTAATTCGTTATAGTTAATTTTTTTTTGTTATTTATTTATTATTGATTTAAATTTTTATTAAAGTTTATTTATTTAATCTTTCATTATAGGTAATAATGATAATATTAGTAGTTTTATAAATTTAAATATAGTAACTCGGCAAATTTAGTTCCCGCCTGTTTAACAAAAACATGTCCTATAGATTATTAATTTTAGGTCTAGCCTGCCCAGTGAGTTATTGAATGGCCGCAGTATACTGACTGTGCGAAGGTAGCATAATCATTTGTCTTTTAATTGAAGGCTTGTATGAATGGTTGGACGAGGAATTTACTTTCTTTATTTAAATTTTATGAATTTTATTTTTTAGTCAAAAAGCTTAAATTATTTTGTAGGACGAGAAGACCCTATAGAATTTTATATAAACATTTATTTTTATTTTATTAGTTAATTTTATTTAATTATGAATTTTTATATTTTGTTGGGGCGACAGTGAAAATTAATTAACTTTTATTATTAATAATTCATTAATTTATGTTTATTTTGATCCTTTATTATGGATTACAAGATTGAATTACCTTAGGGATAACAGCGTAATTTTTTCGGAGAGTTCTTATTGATGAATAAAGTTTGCGACCTCGATGTTGGATTAAAATTAGTTTTAGGTGCAGAAGCTTATAAACTAAGTCTGTTCGACTTTTTAATTTTTACATGATCTGAGTTCAGACCGGCGTGAGCCAGGTTGGTTTCTATCCACAATCAATATTTTATATTTTAGTACGAAAGGACCAATTATAAGTAATATTTATTTATAGTAGACTATTATTAAGTTTTACTATTTTGGCAGAATTGAGTGCGATAAATTTAGAATTTATAAATGTAGCATGGGTTACAAGTAGTAATCTTTTTGATTAGTTATCTTGTAATGATTATTTGTATTTTAGTTGCTGTAGCTTTTGTTACTTTACTTGAGCGTAAAGTTTTAGGTTATATTCAATTGCGTAAGGGTCCTAATAGGGTCGGTTTTATAGGTCTTATGCAGCCCTTTTCTGACGGTATTAAGCTCTTTTTTAAAGAACAAAGTTATCCTTATATATCAAATTATTTAATTTATTACTTATCACCTGTTTTTATGTTAATTTTATCTTTTACTTTATGATTATTATTTCCTCAAGCTGTTAATGTTTATAATTTTAATTTCGGCTTTTTGTTTTTTATGTGCTGTACTGGTATGGGAGTTTATGGGGTTATGCTCTCTGGCTGGTCTTCTAATTCTAGGTATGCTTTATTGGGTAGTATTCGTTCTATAGCTCAAACTATCTCTTATGAGGTAAGTATATCTATAATTATACTATGCTTTTTTATTTTTGTTTTTAGTTATAATTTAGTTGATTTTATAATTTATCAATCTAATATTTGATTTATTTTTTTTTCTTTACCTTTATTTTTTTGTTGGTTATCTTCTTGTTTAGCTGAAACTAATCGTGCTCCTTTCGATTTTGCTGAAGGTGAAAGAGAGTTAGTTAGCGGTTTTAATGTTGAATATAGAAGAGGTGGCTTTGCTTTTATCTTTTTATCAGAATATATAAATATTATTTTCATAAGAATATTAACTGTAGTTATTTTTTTAGGTTGTGATTTAATATCTATTTTTTTTTACTTAAAAATAGTCTCTATTATTTTTTGATTTATTTGAGTTCGTGGTTCTTTACCTCGTTTTCGTTACGATAAATTAATATATTTAACTTGAAAGACTTTTTTACCTATTTCTTTAAATTATTTTTTGTTCTTCTCTATGTATTTGTGTGTTATATTAGTGGGGAATTAGTTCACTATTTAAAGTTGTAAGTTAATAATGGAATTTAACCATTATGTTTTACTTTCAAAGTAAAAGCTTATCTAAAGCTTATTAACTAATTGATTTTATCTCAGATTTTAAATGTAATTGGGTTAATTAAGAAATATGAGAAGTAAGTTATTGTTAATATTTGTCCAACATAAATAAAGGGTTCTTCAGCTGGCCGTGCTCCAATTCATGTTAATAAAACAATTGTTGTAACGAATGATCAAAATAAAATTTTATTTATTGGGTAGAATGCTATTCTTTGAAATTTTATTTTATTTGTTAAAGGTAACACTATAATAATGGCAATTGATAATATTATGGCAGTGACCCCTCCTAATTTATTTGGGATTGATCGTAGAATTGCATAAGCAAATAAGAAGTATCATTCTGGTTGAATATGAACAGGAGTAACTATAGGGTTTGCTGGGATATAGTTTTCTGGATCCCCTAATATTCGTGGTTCTAGTAATAATAATAAAATAAATCCTGTTAATGTAATTGTTATTCCTATTAAATCTTTGATTGAAAAATAAGGATGAAATGGAATTTTGTCATAGTTTGAATTTACTCCTAATGGATTATTTCTTCCTGTTTGGTGTAAAAATAATAAATGGATAATTACTATTGCTGCAATAATAAATGGTAATAAGAAATGTAGAGTAAAAAATCGTGTTAATGTAGCATTATTAACTCTGAACCCTCCTCATAATCATTTTACGATTATATCACCTAAATATGGAATAGCTGATAATAAATTGGTAATTACTGTTGCTCCTCATAAAGATATTTGTCCTCATGGTAATACATACCCTAAAAATGCTGTAGCTATCACTAAGAATAATAACACAACTCCAATATTTCAAGTTATTATTAGTTTATAAGACCCATAATATATTCCTCGGCCCACATGTATATATAGACAGATGAAAAATAATGATGCCCCATTAGCATGAGTATTACGTAGAAGTCATCCGTTATTTACATCTCGACAAATGTGAATTACTCTGTTAAATGCTAATTCCACATTAGCAGTATAGTGTATAGCTAGAAAAATACCTGTAATGATTTGTATTAATAAACATATTCCTAATAATGACCCAAAGTTCCACCATAAGGAAATGTTTGATGGAGATGGTAAATCAATTAGGGATCCATTAATAATTTTAAAAAGGGGATGAGTTTTTCGTATTGGTTTATTCATTATTTTTTAGAAATTCGTAGGGGTCCTTCTCTAATATTTACGATAAATGAGATTACAATTATAGTAAATATTAAATATATTACTAATATCATTGTGATTATTTTGAATTTATGATTAAATAATGTTCTTAATACTATTATTTCATTTTGTATTATTGTTTGTGTTCTAATTATTCTAAGTTCAGTATTTTCAGAATAATATTGGGTAATTATTCCTATTATTAACATTAGTGTTGAAGCAAAAATTAATTTATTTGATGTGTATATTTTTTCATTTGAAGCTACTCTCGCCATATAAATGAAAAGAACTAGTATACCTCTTAATATTGTGATGATGATAATATAGGAAAATAAAAATGATCCTATCATTATTCCGGTGATTATTGCAATTGTTAATGTTTGTGCAATAATTGTGATTCCCATAGTAATAGGATGATTTAATCATATAAAAATAAATGATAGGGTAATTATTGTTACAATTCTTAATATCATACCCAGTAAGTAGTTTAATTAAAATATTAATTTTGGGGGTTAAAGTTGAGAGTTTCTTTTTACTGAAGTTTTAAAGGTTATACCTATCTATGATTTACAAGATCATAATTTTATTTAAACTATTAAAACTAATTTTATTAAAATTTTCAATTATTTTTATATTTTTTAGAGGGGTATTAGTATTTTCTTCTACCCGTAAACATCTACTATTAACTTTATTTAGTTTAGAATTTTTAATGTTGGTTCTTTTTCTTACTTTGTTTATTTTTTTGTTAAGTTTTGGTTATGAACTTTACTTTTTATTATTTTTTTTGACTTTTAGTGTTTGTGAAGGGGCTTTAGGTTTAAGAGTTTTGGTTAATATAATCCGTAGCCATGGTAATGATTTACTATCCAGTTTATCTGTGTTATCATGATAAAGATTCTATTTATTATATTATTTTTGATTCCTTTGATTAATAATTGATGGCTTTTAACTTTTTGCTTGCTATTTATAACTTTTTATATAATACTTATTCCTGTTTATCCTTATTTTATCAATTTAGGATACGGGTTAGGAATTGATTTACTTTCTTTTAGATTAATTGTTTTAACGTTTTGGTTAGGGGCTTTGATAATTATATCTAGATTTAAAATTAAGACTTGTATAATTAATAGCTCAGAATTTATTTTTATTGTTTTATTTTTGTTATTACTTTTAATTATGACTTTTTCTGCTTTAAATTTATTTATATTCTATCTTTATTTTGAATCTAGAATAGTTCCTACTATATTTTTAATTTTTGGTTGAGGTTATCAGCCAGAGCGTTTAATAGCGGGGTTTTATTTATTATTTTATACATTATTTGCATCTTTCCCTTTATTAGTTTCTATTTTTTATATTTTTTATACTAATAATACCTTGTTTTATAATTTAGTTTTATTAAATTCTAATTTTTATTTATATCTTTCATTAATTATAGCATTTTTGGTTAAAATGCCTATATTCCTTTTTCATTTTTGGTTACCTAAAGCCCATGTTGAGGCTCCTGTTTCAGGTAGTATAATTTTGGCTGGTGTTCTTTTGAAATTAGGTGGTTATGGACTTTATCGTGTTTTGGGTTTTATAAATCACTTTTATTTTAATTATATTTGGATTGTATTAAGTTTATTTGGTACATTTATTGTTGGTTTATTATGCTTAAGACAAATCGATATTAAATCTTTAATTGCTTATTCTTCTGTTTCTCATATAGGGCTGGTTATTAGAGGTATTATAACTTGTAATTATCTGGGTTTTTATGGTTCCTTGATTTTAATAATTGGTCATGGTTTATGTTCTTCTGGTTTATTTTCTTTAGCTAATATGATATATGAGCGTAGTCATAGTCGTAGTCTTTATATTAATAGGGGATTTATTACTTTTATACCTACACTTACTATGTTTTGATTTATTTTTTCAGTTAATAATATGGCTAGTCCACCTTCTTTAAATTTGATGGGTGAAATTTTGTTGATTAACAGTGTTTTAAGTTGAAGCTCTTCAACTAGATTATTTTTAGCCCTTTCTTCTTTTTTAAGTTGTTGTTATAGAATTTATTTATATTCTATTACTCAACATGGTAGCTTGTTTAGTGGCATAAAATGTATAAGATTTTGTTTTATCCGGGAATATTTAATTTTAATTTACCATTTAATTCCCTTGAATATACTATTTTTAAGTTTAGATATTTTTACTTTTTGGGTCTAAAATCTAAATAGTTTATTTTAGAATAGTAATTTGTGGTGTTACAGGTGTGTATAAAACATTTTAGATCTATGAATTTTATAAATCTTTATAAGTTTTGGTTTTTTATTATTTTGATATTTGGTTTTATATTTTTTTTATTAGGTTTAATTTTACTTTCTAGTGAATACTTAATTTTTATAGATTGGGAAATTATTAGTTTAAATTCTTGTAGTATTACTATAACATTATTACTGGATTGGATATCTATACTATTTATAGGTAGAGTGATATTAATTTCTTCCATGGTTATTTATTATAGTTGTGATTACATAATTAATGATAATAATAATACTCGTTTTTTGGTTCTTATTTTATTATTTATTTGTTCTATGGGTTTTATAGTATTAAGTCCTAATATGATTAGTATTTTATTAGGTTGGGATGGTTTAGGTTTAGTTTCATATTGCTTAGTTGTTTATTTCCAGAATTGCAAGTCCTTTAATGCAGGTATATTGACTGTTTTAACTAATCGTATTGGTGATGTTTCTATTTTATTAGGTATTGCTTGATCCTTTAATAATGGTAGATGAAGATTCTTATATTATAATTATTATTTTATAGATAAAGGCTATGTTATTTGTATATTTATAATTTTAGCAGCTTTTACTAAGAGAGCCCAAATTCCTTTTTCTTCTTGATTACCTGCTGCTATAGCTGCACCCACTCCTGTTTCAGCCTTGGTTCATTCTTCAACTTTAGTTACTGCAGGGGTTTATTTACTTATTCGATTTAATTTTTTGTTAATTCAATATAATCTAAGTTTTTTCCTCCTACTTTCTATACTAACAATATTTATATCAGGTCTTGGTGCTAATTTTGAATATGATTTGAAAAAGATTATTGCTTTATCAACTTTAAGCCAACTTGGTTTAATAATAAGAATTCTTTTTATAGGGAGCCCTAATATTGCTTTCTTTCATTTATTATCCCATGCTTTCTTTAAGGCTTTATTATTTTTATGTGCTGGTCTTATTATTCATTGTATAAATGATTCTCAAGATATTCGTCATATAGGCTTATTAATTTATAATTTACCATATACTAGCACTTGTTTTATAGTAGCAAACTTGTCTTTATGTGGTTTACCTTTTTTGTCTGGGTTTTACAGAAAAGATCTTTCTTTGGAGTTTTTAACTATGAATTATTTTAATTTATTAATTTATTTTTTATTTTATGTATCTGTTGGTTTAACTGTATCATATAGTATACGATTAGTATACTATTGTATAGTTAACTATAATGGTTTATTTTCATGTTGTATATACATGGAGAGTTTAATTATAATAAAGTCCATAATTTTTTTAACTTTTATAAGTGTTTTTGGTGGGTGTTCTATTTCCTGATTATTATTTCTTTATCCTGAAGTTTTAATTTTTCCTTTGGAATGTAAATTACTTCCTTTGGTATTTGTTTTTTTTGGGGGTTATATTGGTTATGAATTATCTTTTGTTTATTTACCTGAATCTATATTTGGATTGAGAAATAATCTTTTAAGCCATTTTTTTGGAGTTATATGATTTATGCCAAATTTTAGAACTTATATAATTTATTCTAAGAGATTAATTATTTCAGGTATATATTACGATTTTATAGATATAGGATGAGGGGAATTTATTATATCTAATATATTAAGTTACTATTTTTTATTTATAAGTAAGATAAATTTATATTACCACAACAATAGTTTTAAGTTATACTTTTCTGTTTTTATTTTAATAACTTTTTTATTTGTCATTGTTTAAATTTACTTAAGTAGCTTAATTTAAAGCTTAATATTGAAGCTATTATGATAGGATATTTATCTTCTTAAGTAGATTGTATATATTTATAGAATAAAATTCATTTCTTCATTGAAAATGAAGTGTTTTTTTTAAACTATATAAATAAGAGAAAAACGGAATTTAACCGCTTTAAAAGATAGTTAGCAGCTTCTTTTAGAAACTTCTTTCTCTTTTAATTGGATTTATATCAATCAATGATTCCATTAACAATGAAAAGCCTCTATTTGGCTTCAATTAATAAGTAAGGAGTTAAAACTCTAAATTTTAGGTCGAAACTAAATGTAATCATTACTTCACTACTTAAAGTTGAGGAAGACTATACTAGTTCTTTCTAATTGCAAATTAGATGTTATTTTTAACTACATCCCCTAAATTGCTCATTCTAGTATACCATTCTTTCATTCATAGTAAAGTCCTATAATTAAAATTATAATAAAAAATCTTACGGTTGTAGCCCATGACATAATGTTTCTAGACTTTAGTGTTATAATTATTGGGATAATAATTACGATTTCAATGTCAAAAATTAGGAAAAGAATAGCAATTAAGAAGAATTGTAGGGAAAAAGGTGATCGAGCTGATGATTTGGGGTCGAATCCACATTCAAAGGGTGATATTTTTTCTCGATCTATAATTGTTTTTTTTGAAATAAATGTACATAAAATTATTAATATTAATGAAATTATTGTTACTATTATAATTAGTATTATAGTTTTTATAATTACTTTTTCTTAAAAAGATCTTTTGATTGGAAGTCAAATATAATTATTATACTAAAAAAGTAACTACCTCATCAGTAAATTGAAATATAAAGGAAAAGTCAAACTACATCTACAAAATGTCAGTATCATGCTGCTGCCTCAAATCCGAAATGGTGATTTTTAGAAAAATGATAATTTATATGTCGTATTAAACACACTATTAAGAATACCGTTCCTACAATAACGTGTAATCCATGAAACCCTGTAGCTATAAAAAATCTTGACCCGTAGATTGAGTCTCTAATACAAAAACTGGCTTCTATATATTCATATGCTTGTAAAATAGTAAAGTATCCTCCTATTGTTACTGTTATTATTAACGCTTTTGATGTTTGTTTATGTTTACCATTTATAATTCTATGATGAGCCCAAGTTACAGAAATTCCTGAACATAATAGAATTATTGTGTTTAGTAGAGGGATTTCTATAGGATTAAATGTTTTGATTCCCTTTGGGGGTCAAGTTATCCCAATATCAATGGAAGGGGCTAAGCTTCTGTGGAAGAATCCTCAGAAGAATGAAATAAAAAAGAAAACTTCAGAAATAATAAATAGGATTATTCCTAATTTCAACCCTTCTGTTACTTTACTTGTATGTTTACCTTGAAATGTTCTTTCCCGAATAATATCCCGTCACCATTGATATATTGTCAATATTAAAATTAAAATTCCTAAATTTATTAAATATATTTCACTTTTGTGGAATCATAACACTATCCCGGATGTTAATGTTATAGCTCCAATTGAGGCTGTTAAAGGTCATGGTCTTGGGTCAACCAAATGATAAGGGTGATTGCTGTTAATTTTCATTACATAGTTTCTCTAGAATATAATGTTCTTAAAATAGAAAATACATAGGCTTGAATTAATGATACGGCAGTTTCAAATAACATTAATATAATTTGTACTATTATAATTAAAGGAATTATTACTCTAGTAGCTCTTACAGAGTTATTACCTAATAGTCTTATTAATAAATGCCCTGCAATTATATTTGCTGTTAGGCGTACAGCTAATGAGCCCGGTCGGATTAAGTTTCTAATTGTTTCAATTAATACCATAAAAGGTATTAGGACAGGAGGTGTTCCTACTGGAATTAAATGGGAAAATATGTTGTTAGTGTAATTAATTCATCCATATATTATTATGGAAAGTCACAAAGGTAAAGCTATTGTTAAAGTAAACACTAAATGTCTTGATGAGGTAAAGATATAAGGTAATAAACCTATAGCATTGTTTATTAGAATAAATCTGAATAAGGTTACTATTATTAAAGTTATTCCTTTTCTATTAGGGCCTATTAATATTTTTATTTCGTTATTTATTCTTTTAGTAATTATTCTTAATAATATATTTAATCGGTTAGGTAATATTCAGAATATAAGAGGTATTATAATAAAACATAAAATTGTTCTTATTCAATTTATGGAAATAAACATAGTAGTAGAAGGATCAAATGTTGAAAATAAATTAGTTATCATTTTCACTTTAATTGATTAATTTTAATTAATTTTTTATTATATTTTTGATTCAATCTATTTCTATTAAAAAATATAATTATTATTATAATAATAAAGCTAATAATAAAAAATATAAATAATATTTCTCATCATAAAGGGGATATTTGTGGGATTAAGGTATATCAATTAGATAATTTTAACTTGACAAGTTAATGTTTTTTTTAAACTAATCCCTTGTCACCAAGAGTATTTGTTGATATACTATAAATTGGTTTAAGAGACCAATGCTTAACCTTTTCAGCCACTTGATGAGTTAGATTTAAGTCATTTAATAAAGTTATCAGTAGGCACTCTTTCAATAACAATAGGTATAAATCTATGATTAGCCCCACAAATTTCGGAACATTGCCCATATAGAAGTCCAGGACGTCTAATTATAAATCTTCCTTGATTCAATCGACCAGGGATAGCATCAATTTTAATTCCCAGGGCTGGTACAGTTCATGAGTGTAAAACATCTGCTGCTGTTACTAATACTCGAATCTGGGTATTTATAGGTAGGACCACACGATTATCTACATCTAGTAAACGGAATTCATTGTCATTTATTTCATTATATGGTTTTATATACGAATCGAATTCTACATTATTAAAATCAGAATATTCATAACTTCAATATCATTGATGCCCAATTGATTTAACAGTAAGTATAGGTCTATTAACTTCATCAATTAAATATAATAAATGAAGAGAGGGTATAGCAATAAAAATTAATGTCACGGCCGGTAGTGCAGTTCAAATAAATTCAATCATTTGACCTTCCAGTAAGTTTCGATTAATAAAATTGTTTCTTGATAGTCTAATTATAATATAAGCTACTATAACAGTAATTATTGTTAAAATTATTAATGCGTGATCATGGAAAAAGATTAATTGTTCTATTAAAGGTGAAGCAGCATCCTGTATCCCTAAATTACCTCATGTTGCGATTTCTAATAAAAGATTCATCTTTATATATGAAGCTTAAATTCACCGCACTACTCTGCCATATTAGAAATTAGTTAAAATAGGTAATTCAGTATAAGAATGTTCTGCGGGTGGTGTATTTTGAAATCATTCAATACTTGATGATATATTGTGTCTAAACACAACTACACGTTTAGAAATGATTCTTTCTCAAATGATTATAATGAATATCAAAATTCTAATTATTGATATAGTTGATCCAATTGATGAGATAACATTCCATGCTATATAACAATCAGGATAATCCGAATATCGACGGGGTATTCCTCTTAATCCTAGGAAATGTTGGGGGAAGAAAGTTAAATTTACTCCAATAAATATTGAGAAAAATTGGATTTTTAGCCATTTATTTTTTAATGTTAATCCGGTAAATAAGGGATATCATTGAATAAATCTCCCTATAATAGCAAATACTGCACCTATGGATAAAACATAATGAAAGTGCGCAACTACATAGTAGGTATCATGAAGAACAATATCAATTGATGAATTAGCTAGGATTACTCCTGTCAAACCTCCAATCGTGAATAGGAACACAAATCCTAGTGATCATAATGTTGAAGGTGTATAAATTAATTTTACTCCATGGAGAGTAGCTAATCATCTAAAAATTTTAATCCCTGTTGGGACTGCAATAATTATAGTTGCTGAAGTAAAATATGCTCGTGTGTCAACATCTATACCAACTGTAAATATATGATGAGCTCATACAATAAACCCTAATAGACCAATAGATATTATTGCATAAATTATACCTAGGGCGCCGAATGCCTCAAGCTTACCTCTTTCTTGACTAATAATATGAGAAATTAAACCGAATCCTGGTAAAATAAGAATATAAACTTCAGGGTGCCCAAAAAATCAAAAAAGGTGTTGATAAAGTACTGGGTCCCCTCCGCCTGTAGGGTCAAAGAAAGAAGTATTAAAATTTCGATCTGTTAATAATATAGTAATTGCTCCAGCTAATACTGGTAAGGATAATAGAAGTAATAATGCTGTAATCCCTACAGATCATACAAATAATGGAACTCTTTCTGGGCTTATACCAGCTGGTCGTATGTTAATAATCGTAGAAATAAAATTTACTGCACCTAGGATTGATGAAATTCCTGCTAAATGAAGGGAGAAAATTGCTAAATCGACTGAAGCACCTCTATGAGATAAATTACTAGACAAAGGAGGGTACACAGTTCAACCTGTTCCTGCCCCTATTTCTACTAATCTTCTGGTTAATAATAAAGTTAATGAAGGGGGTAGGAGTCAGAATCTTATATTATTTAATCGTGGAAATGCTATATCTGGAGCACCAATTATTAATGGGACTAATCAATTACCGAATCCCCCAATTATAATTGGTATAACTATAAAAAAAATCATAATAAAGGCATGGGCTGTTACAATTACATTATAAATTTGATCATCTCCAATAAATGACCCTGGTTGACCTAATTCTACACGAATAATTCATCTCATAGAAGACCCTACTATTCCTGATCATATACCGAATATAAAATATAATGTTCCAATATCTTTATGATTAGTTGAGAATAATCATTTATTCAATGATAAGGTGGCTGAAGTTAGGCTATAAATTGTAAATTTATATATGGTAATTACCTCTTATCAGGCTTTATAGTCTAATAATGATGTTAGATTGCAAGTCTAAAGGTGTTTTGTAAACTAAAGCCTACACTTAATTGGTATATTTCTAACTTTGAAGGTTAACAGTTTAATTTAACTTAAGGCTTTACACAAAACCTATAACCATAAATACGGGTAGTATTAAATTAACTGAAACAAATATAAATAATACCATTCTATTTATATGAGGGGTTTTAAATCATTTATTTATTATTGAGTATGACAAAACAAATCTAGATATTAACCGTATATAATAAAATAAAGGTAAAAGTGATAGCAGTAGTATTGCTACTATTATTATATACAAGCCTGAATTGATTATTCTTTGTAAAACTATTCATTTAGGTAGGAATCCTAAAAATGGAGGCAACCCTCCAATTCTTAAAAATAATATAATAAAAGTAGAAGTTTCTATTATAGATACTGATGAATTTATTAGTTGTCTAATAAAATAGATATTTTTGTTATTAAATATAATACAGATTATTATAATTAACATTGAGTAAATAATTAAATACAAATATCATCTGTAATTTATAGATATAAATATTATTATTCATCTCAAATGGTTGATAGATGAATAAGCTATAATTTTACGAAGTGAAGTTTGATTAACACCTCCAATACCTCCTACAGCAGCAGATATAATTACAAACATATATAAAAACCATTCATTAGGGTATATATTACTCATGACAATCAATGGGGCAATCTTTTGTCATGTTATTAATAATATACACTCATACCAAACTAAATTGGCTATCATTTCAGGTAATCATATATGAAAGGGGGCTGCTCCTAATTTAATTATAACACTGATTATTATTATTATTTTGCTTACTTCACTAATTATATCAATTCTTATAAATGCAAGTGGTCTCATTAAAACTGAAAATAAAAATGTTATACTACCAATGCTTTGGGCTATAAAATAAATTATTATAGCCTGTGAAGACTTTTTGTTCTTTCTTTTAGAAATTAATGGAATAAAAGATATAAGGTTTATTTCCAACCCTATCCATATTCTTAACCAGTTATTTGAGCTTAAAGTGATTAAAGAACTTAAAATTATAATTCTTAAAAATAATATTTTATGAGAGTTAATTTTCATTAAAAAGAAGAAGATCATACTTCTATAGCCAGGGTATGAACCTGATAGCTTAATTAGCTTATCTTTTTATATATTAGTGTATGTAGCACAAAGAATTTTGATTTCTTTAGTTCTAGTTTAATTCTAGAATATATAATAAAGACATAGTTAATGCTTGATCTATCCTATCAAGATAGCCCTTTAGTCAGGCACTTTATT